TTACGATTAGAAAAGAAATAGACTTTCTTCATCCATGGATCCTTTACTCATACTCATTCAATTGGAAGTATTGATCCAATTCAAAATAAAAATTATGTTTCGTAATTTCAGACTCCCATTTTTCAATTTCTAATTGACCCTTGGATAAAAATCACGAGAATGTATATTCTTCCTCGAATCTGTCATTGAGAGGTAAAGGATTTAATCCTTTTAAGAAATAAAGTTTTTCATCGGAATATGAATAAAACCGAAGGACCCCTTAACTATTAAAGGGGTTAATAGAACGAATCACACTTTTACCACTAAACTATACCCGCTACAATGCGATTATTGTATATAAATGGACCTTTTGTCGAACAAAGGGATTGTAGGTACTCAAGACAGGATCAGAAAAAAATAATGAAAATTTGAGTGTTGACATGTTTCGTCGGGGGACTTAATGAGATTAAGAAAAGGGGCTCATTTAAATAACAAGTTCTATCTTTTGCTGGGGGAATTTTGACAGATACGGCTCGACAAAACCACTTTAGTCATAACATAAAAATGCATTGTGCAAGTATCTATAGTTCGATTTTTTTGTTGAAGGAGTTCCCTTCTTCTTTCCCTATTCATTAAACTATCGAAGTTTTTGAATCCGAGCCAACTGGATCTATGAAAAAAAAAAAAGAGTCTTTTTTGTGGACTCAAGTCTTCAGTTCAAGTAAAGCTGCTTTTTCTTTCTTGAAGAAAGAAATCAAAAAAATGAATTTCAATATTAATAACCAATAAGGCTTTTTCCTGTTTTTATTCCAGTACAGTAAATCAAAAAGGGAATAAAAGAACGAATACGAAGAAAGAATAAGAAATGAGACTTTGATTCTATATCAGAGGAATGTAAATAGTAGTTTTTCTGATTGTTGTTGCTTGAATAACAAGCATTATGTTTTCAAATCAGATAAAAATTTGAATCTATGGGTAATTGGGACAAAAAAAGGCCCGGCTAGGTATTGACCCAGCCAGGCCCTGGGAATAAAAAAAAGGCCTTTGGGGCGAAATCAAAGAGGTATTTTTTTTTTTTTATTGGAAATATCTCTTTCGAGCCCTTACTTTATCTAAATGGAGTTGGAATTGCTGATAAAAGTTATATATATCTATATAATTAGAATAAAGAGAGAAGGTCTTTTTTCAATCCTTAGTTATGTGTAATGTAACATAGTAATTATCCCTTTTCAATTGGGAGAGATGGCTGAGTGGACTAAAGCGTCGGATTGCTAATCCGTTGTACGAGTTATTCGTACCGAGGGTTCGAATCCCTCTCTTTCCGTTTCCCTTGATGGCTTGATATTTTATTTATCTCTTTCGAATTGATCGAAGCCTTTTGATTGTTTCATATTCATAGTTAAATTAAAGGTGTGGAATAGATCAAATAAATAAATCCTAAGACAATTAAAAAATCAAGCACGGAAAAGCCTTATTTTTATCCTATTTTTTATTCTTCACGTCCAGGATTACGTCCTGGATCATTAGATAGGAATCCGAAGATGAAGAGAGAAACAAAGAATATCACTACTGTGTAAACGAAGAGTTTGAGAGTAAGCATTACACAATCTCCAAGATCATTTTTTGGGAAAATAAGAGAATAGATTCTCCGTTTTTATACCACATATCCTATTTTGACACCAAGAAATTAAGTGCTTTTTAGAAATAGAAAATAAGTTTTACAAATGAATTTGTAATAAGAGTTTTTCATCACCAAAATGATTTTTTATAATCACAATTAGATATTGTGGGGTAACCCAATAGAATAGGGTCTTTTCACTGGAAAAGAAAAAAGGTCCGAATGAGGGAATGAGGTGATCCAGATTTATCGTGGCTATCAAAGAGTTTCAATGTTTGAATAGAAGATTCATACTGTAAGACTTATCTGATCTTATCAATTGTTAGAAGTTTTTTTTCTTGAATAAATCAAGAATTTTTCTAGGACAGTATTCAAAATCTCATCGAAAACTTACAGCAGCTTGCCAAACAAAGGCTAAGAGAAAAAATAGCAAAGGTATGACTGGCATAAAATCTACAATTGGATTTAAAAAAGCGTAGGCCTCAGGTAATTTGGCAAAGAAAAAGCTACTCGAATAAAGGGCAGAATTAAGACAGATACCGATCAAACTAAAGATATTAAGCATAACAAAGATTTTGTTCTTGGAGATAATTGCATTTTGATTGAGTTATTGATATAAGGGAAAAAAGATGAAAAAAGTAAAGTCGACCAAAAAATCTTTTGAACTCACTCAATCAAAAACCCTTCAATTCTAAAAAGAGAATAGAAGAAATCATACTTTTATACAATATCTTATATCTTAATTAAATTATATGTAATGATCAATAAATTCAGTTTAATTCTATATCTACACGCGTCAAAATCCTATCAACAATCTATTCCATAAATATGTATTTGGACTGGAATTGACGAACAATCAATACTAATATTAGTGTTTATTAGTGCAGAATTAAAATTGAAATGGGGCGTGGCCAAGTGGTAAGGCAACGGGTTTTGGTCCCGCTATTCGGAGGTTCGAATCCTTCCGTCCCAGAACATACCCATTATATCAATATCAGCAAAAGATTGATTTTTTGAACAACCTTCTGTTTAAGGGTCTAATATAGGTATAGAATATAGAATGCGGTTCTTTTTTCTAATTTTTTTTACTGATTCTTCTCTGAATCATAATTATCTCCTCGAGCATCCCGTAAAAGAGGATCTTTTTTTGGTTTATGATTGATCATCCTTATAGAAATAGAATTGGATGGGAGAGTGGATAGAATTTAATCAACAACGAAGAGTATCCGTTTTGATATCTGTGTCAGTCTGAATCTCATTAACACATGATCGAGTAAATTACATAGGTAACAGATGTATTTTCTTTGAACCTTGTTTTTAAGCATTTTTTTTCTTTGGGTCTAATGAAAACAGTTGTAAATCCATGTAACATTTGGGGCGGGGGGTGAGTCATACATTCTATTCACTTGCATTTTTTATGGAAAAATTGCAAAAAACTTATTGAACCTCAAGTCAAATACCCAGAACATGAGGAAATGCTTATATGTACATATTGTTATCATTCTATTTCAGTGACAGTGGTGTTTCTATTTTTGTGAAAAATATTTGTGAGCCCTGAAATTGAAATATTCAATTAGAGACTCTCCAGAATTTAATTACTTCCAGTAACATCAGTTTTTCTGATAAATATGGAATCCTTTATTCTTTCGATTCTTATTTTAGCAATCAGATGAAAGAATAACGACCTAAATCTTCTCTTATCTTATATATCAATCCTTTTTATCGACTCCACAAAAAAAATAAATTGGATTTTTTTTTCAATCTATCCGCTTTAAATCATTGGTGGTTCAATTCGAAAAGAAACATGGATCTTTCTTTCTTATTATGATTAAAAATAAAAAAAAAAATGTGGTACTTACTCTAAAACATTATTCAAATAATGATGTCGGGGTAGGAAATTTTGTCAATTCCATATTTTTAATGATTTCTTATGAGTCCTTGGTATTCGAAGGAGTGTGAGATTGGTGAATCTATCCTATCGAGTCACTCGAAGATGCAGATTCAATTAGACATATGGGATTAATGAATTCTTGCTGTGACTTCTTCAAAAAAAAAGATCTACCCATCTGTATCCATCTAGAAGGACAAAAGTATAGATTACTATTTACCGACCGAACCAATGACTATTCATGATTCCATAATTGAATCAATTACATACTGGTTCCAAACTAGAGGAATGTTATGGTAAAACTTCGTTTGAAACGATGTGGTAGAAAGCAACGTGCGACTTGAAGGACATGATCAGCTGTGGATGTAAGACTCCACCATTTTATTAGGAATGAAGGTGCTCTTGGCTCGACATCCGTTGTTCTGTTCCACTACAACCCAACCCCCCCTTTTGTTGGGTTGTAATGTAAATAGTACATGATGGAGCTCGACTAGAAAGTATTGATTCATTTCTCAAGGGCAAGGATCTAGGGTTAGTGCCAATCAATAAGTTGGAACAACTTCGTAAGTATATCTTCGATATAGAAATCGAAAGGATTCAATTCGAGCAAGTTTCAAATACAAAAGGAAAATTTGTTGGACTTGTTAAAACTCTTTCGATCAAAAGTGTAACACGCGGGAATCAACGGTTCGTATGATTCTTTGATAGAAAGAAATCACAAAAAAAGGGTATGTTGCTGCCATTTTGAAAGGATTAAGGATCACCGAAGTAATGTCTAAACCCAATGATTCAAAGAAAAGATAAAGGATCCTGGAACAAGGAAATACCGTTTTCAATTGTCTCAACAACTAGATTAGAATGCAGAATAAAAACAGAGATTCTAAATGAGCCAAAAAGGGGGTTAGAGACCACTCAATAAATAAAATGCCTAAGGGTTTTCTTTGAGTTATTTGAGAATTATCCAACTTGAGTTATGAGTACGAATTTTTTTTTTCGGGAAAGACGAAGAAAAAAGGACTTAGTCTAATTGATTTGATGATTTTATGGATCTATTTGTCATTCTAATTCTATACATAGACATAACTTCGAATCATTTTTTTTCTCGAGCCGTACGAGGAGAAAACTTCTTATACGTTTCTAGGGGGGGTCTTGTTCATCTACATCTATCCCAATGCGCCGTCTATCGAATCGTTGCAATTGATGTTCGATCCCGAAGAGAAGGAAGAGATCTTCGGAAAGTGGGTTTTTATGATCCGATAAAGAATCAAACTTATTCAAATGTTCCTGCTATTCTATATTTCCTTGAAAAGGGCGCTCAACCTACAGGAACTGTTCATGATATTTCAAAGAAGGCAGAAGTTTTTAAGGAACTTCGCTTTAATTAAACAAAATTCAATTAATGAAAAACAAAAAAAGAGTGTGGGGATGACTCGTATATAGTATACCTTTTTCTCTACTATTCTTTCTTTTCTTACTAGATTCATACCTATTTCGTATTGCTCCCACAGAATCCCA